ATATGTAAATAATATATATATATATATATATATATATATATTATGTACATATATATATACAATTACTACTTTAAATAATTATAAGCATATAAATATACCTTAATATAATAAAATAATAATTAATATTATGTATTTAAATTAAAAATACATTAACATATTAATATATATATATAAATAAATTATAAATAAAAAAAACAAAAAACAATGGTTTGGTACCTCTTTTCGAGCCGAAATCGAAATGCATATAGATTATGCTATTGTTTATAAATTTGTATGATCATCAGAATATAAAGATAATAATAAACAGAAAATATAGGCTTGAATTAAACAAATAGCTAATTCAAATATAATATATCTTGATGAAATTATTAATAATATTATAGTATTAAAAATAGAACTATTTATTGCAACTGAAAGATAAATTCCTATTAAACCTAATACAATATGTCCTGCTCTTATGTTAGCAGCTAATCGAAAGGATAGTGTAAGGGGTCGTACACTAATACTAATAGTTTCAATTAAAACTAGAAATGGGTTAAGTCAGTCAGGTGCTCCATCTGGTAAAAGTTTTGCTATAAATTCTTTCTTATTTTTTATTATTCTAGAAATAATTAATCTTATTCATAATGGTAATCCTAATGCTAAAGTGTATATTAGTTGAGAGGATATTCTAAAAGAAAATGGGATTATTCCCATTAAATTAATTATAATTAAAACTAAAAATAATATACTGATAGTTAAAGTATATCCCTTTAAATATTTTCTTTGAGTTCGTCTTAGTTGATTATATATTAGGTTAATTGGGGAAAGTATTATTGTTCTTACTCGTCTTTGAGATAATCATATAGGAGAAAATAATAACGCTAAAAGAATCATTATTGATGTAATTATAATAGGATTTGAAATAATAGAAATAGAATTAAATTCGTATCTATCAAAGGATGAAAAGATGTCTAATATCACTCAAAACTTAGATAATATCTTTTGAAAACTTTGAAGGTTTTTAGTTTATATAACTTAAAGTTTTATCTTTCTATTAATTTATCTGTAGTATAACTTATAAGAGGGTTTAGAATAAAAAATGAGAAATAAGCTATAGTTGCTACTTGCCCAATAAAAATAAATGGTTCTTCTACGGGTCGTCCACCAATTCAAGTTAAAATAATAAAGGATATAATGAATAGTCAAAATAGAATTTTATTACCTAGATAAAATAATATAGATCGTTTAGTTATATTATTTGTTATTGGGAGTAAATATATAATTAAAATTCCTGAAAATGCTGCGATTACTCCTCCTAATTTGTTAGGTACAGAGCGAAGAATAGCATAAATTCATAAGAAATATCATTCAGGTTTGATATGAACTGGTGTTACAGAAGATTTAGCTATAAGAAAATTTTCAGGGTCTCCGAATAAGTTAGGATTAAATATAACTAGAAGTAGAAAAAATATAATAGAAATAGAAAATCCTAGGGAATCTTTAATGGAATAATAAGGATGAAATGGAATTCGATCTGAATCTCTATTAATACCTAAAGGGTTATTAGATCCTGTTTGATGTAAAAATAAAAGATGTAATACTATTAGAGCTAATATAATAAAAGGTATTAAGAAATGAAATGAAAAAAATCGGTTTAGTGTAGCATTATCTACTGCAAAACCACCTCAAATTCATTCTACTAATATTTTTCCAATATATGGGATTGTGGAAAGGAGGTTTGTAATTACAGTAGCTCCTCAAAATCTTATTTGACCTCAAGGGAGTACATACCCCATAAATGCAGTGGCTATTACTATAATATATAAAGTTACCCCAATATTTCATGTTTCTATTATATTAAAAGATGAATAATAGATTCCTCGACCAATGTGAAGGTATAGGAATAGAAATATTATTGAACCTCCATTAGCATGAATAAAGCGTATTAACCATCCGTATTCAACATCTCGTGAAATATGTATTACAGATGAAAATGCTATTTCAATATTAGGTACATAGTGTATAGATAAAAAAATTCCTGTAATAATTTGAATTATTAATGTTAATCCTAATAATGAACCATAATTTCATCAAATTGAAATATTATTTGGAGCTGGCAAATCAATAACTGCATTATTGATAATTTTAATTAATGGATGAGATGTTCGATAAGGTTTAAACATATATAAATGGTCGTAAAGGTCCTTTAGAGGTATTAATTATTTTTACTACTATTAATAAGATTACTAGCAGTAAAAATACAATTAGTATAACTACTCTTAAATTTAAAAAATTATATAATTCTTGTCTATCATAGATTTGATTATTTTTGGAAGGTCAATAAGATTTATTTATTATTAAGGGTATTATTAACACTAGAAAAGTTATAATAAAAGTTAAAAAATAAGATTTAATTTTTAATTTTTGGTTAGGTGATAAAGTAACAAAATATGCGAATATTACTAATATTCCTCCTACATAAATAATATAAATTAAAAAAGCATATCAAGATCTTATGTTAAAAGCATAAATTCATGCGGTTAATAAAGAAATTATTAAAATATTTAGAGCTATTGTAAAGGGGTTAAATAATGTGGTTATAGTTAAAAAAGATGCTAGTAACATATTAATAGTTAATATTAAATACATTTTATTATATAAGAATTAAACTTATTATTTAAACTTTAAAGTTTTGTTTTATAACTAATAAATAAAAATTATTAATATTTATAAATAATATACAATATTATATATATATATTTAATCAATAAATGAAGCAATATATATTATTATACATGCTAAAAGTAATAATATTATTCAAATTACAAAAAAAATATAAATTAGAACTGTGAATAGTGTTTTTGGTGTAATACAATAAACTCATGTACCTATTAAGAGAAATAGTATAATATTTATTGCTTTTATTAAGAGATTTTCTACTGTTAGTATAATAAGTGTTGAAGAGATTACTATATTTGATATAATTAATAAATATAACATTTTATTTTTATAAGAATTGAACTTACTATTTAAACTTCAAAGGTTTATGTGTACCGTACACCAAGAAATAAAGAACCTCATCAATATATTCTAATGTATAAACAAATTCATACTACATCGACAAAATGTCAATATCAAGCAGCTGCTTCAAAACCAAAATGATGATTTTTTGAGAAGTGATTTTTAATTATACGGATTAAACAGACAGTTAAAAAAATAGATCCAATGATTACATGAGCCCCATGAAAACCTGTTGTAACAAAAAAAGTTGTACCATAAATACTATCTGCAATAGTAAATGGTGCTGCAAAGTATTCCCCTGCTTGGAGAAATGTAAAATAAACTCCTAAAATAACAGTAAAAAATAAAGCTTGAATAGCTGATGTTTTATTACCTTCTATTAAATTATGGTGTGCTCAAGTAATTGTGACTCCTGATGATAGTAATACAATTGTATTTAGTAGTGGAATTCTAAATGTATTAAGAGGTGAAATTCCTATAGGTGGTCATACACATCCTAATTCATTTGTAGGGGCTAACCTACTATGAAAAAATCCTCAGAAGAACCCAAAGAAAAAGCATACTTCAGAACAAATAAATAATAATATTCCTAATCGTAGTCCATTAACTACATATGTTGTATGATTTCCTGTTATAGTAGCTTCTCGGGTAACGTCTCGTCATCATAAAAATATAGTTAATATAATTAATGTTAATCCTAAGATTAGACATGTTGTCCCTTTATAATGAAATCATATGGTTAAGCCTAAGGTTAAAAATAATGCACCTACTGCTGATGTCAGTGGTCATGGTCTTGGTTCTACTAAATGAAATGGTTGTCGAATCAATATGATATTTACATTAAACTTTTTACTTGGAAGGTAAATGTACTTTTTATACTAATATCATATATTACAAGAGAGCTAAGCTCATAAATAAATTTACAGTTTATTGTTTATAATTCAACCATCTTGTTTATCATTTTCATATTAAAATATTATTAAATATTTTTTTATTATTTAAGGTTTTTATAGATTTAGGTGAAATTCATCACATATTTCTAGTTATTATTATTATAGTTAATCAAATAATTATTAATGAATAAATTCAAGCTATTGGTGAAAGATGAGGCATATAAGATTTACATTTTTATTGTAATTGTAGACTGACAGACTACTGTTATTCTTTAACTAAAATCTTATTTATTTTTAATTCATCTAATAAAATCTCTAGATTTAATAGCTTCTATAGCAATAGGTATAAATCTGTGGTTAACTCCACAAATTTCTGAGCATTGACCATAATATACTCCTGGTATAGTTACAGTAAATGTAGTTTGATTTAGACGTCCTGGGATTGCATCTATTTTTACCCCAATAGATGGAATTGTTCATGAATGAATTACATCTGAACCTGTTACTATTAATCGAACTATTAAGTTAGTAGGTACTACTAATCGATTATCTACTTCTAAAAGTCGGTAATCTCCTGAATTAAGTTGATCTGTGGGTGTTATATAAGAATCAAATTCTATGTTAGAAAAATCTCTATATTGATAAGATCAGTACCATTGGTGACCAATAGTTTTAATAGTTAAATAAGGATTAAAAGATTCATCTATGATATATAATAGACGAATTGAAGGTAGAGCTAAAAAAATTAATACAATCGCTGGTAAAATGGTTCAAATGGTTTCAATTTCTTGGGCTTCAAAAATAAATCGATTTGTGTATTTATTTGAAATTAAAGAAATTAAAGCATAGGTAATAATAGTTACTACTAATGATAAAATTATTAATACGTGATCGTGAAATTGTGCTATTTGTATTATTACAGGGGAAACTGGGTCTTGTAGTAGTAATTGACCTCAATAAGGCATATAAGTGAGTCTTTAGACTTACTCCTAATTAACAGATAGGTGCAATTTATTTGCTTTCACTTATTTTATGTTGTTAGTATACCTGTTTCATCTGGATTATGAAAAGAAAGGGGTAAAACTATATCAGATCACTCTATAGATGTAGGTATATGACTTGAAGAGATTAGCATTCGTTGAGAGGAAAATGCTTCTCATAGTAAATAAATAAATAATATTAAGGATACTATAGATATTGTAGATCCAATAGATGAAATTACATTTCAACCTATAAAAGTGTCAGGATAATCTGAATATCGTCGTGGTATTCCTCTTAAACCTAAAAAATGTTGGGGAAAAAAAGTTAAATTAACTCCTACAAATATTAATAGGAATTGAGCTCTGGAGATAGTAGGATTTAATACTAATCCGGTGAATAATGGGAATCAATGATTAAATGCCGCAAAAATTGCAAATACCGCCCCTATTCTAAGTACATAGTGGAAATGTGCTACTACATAATAAGTATCATGTAATATAATATCTAATGAAGAATTAGATAATACAATTCCTGTTAGACCTCCTATTGTAAATAAGAAAATAAATCCTAATGTTCATATTATTGAAGGAGTATATTTAATTTTAGATCCATAAATAGTAGCTAATCAGCTAAATACTTTAATTCCTGTTGGAATAGCAATTACTATTGTAGCTGCAGTGAAATATGCTCGGGTATCTACATCTATTCCTACTGTAAATATATGATGAGCTCATACAATAAAGCCAAGAATGGCAATACCAATCATAGCATAAATTATACCTAATGATCCAAAAGGTTCTAATTTTCTAGAGTTATGTGCTACAATATGAGAAATTGCCCCAAATCCTGGTAAAATTAAAATATATACTTCTGGGTGACCAAAGAATCAAAATAAATGTTGATATAATACTGGGTCTCCTCCTCCTATAGGATCAAAGAAAGAAGTATTTAAGTTTCGATCTGTTAGTAATATAGTAATACCTGCAGCTAATACTGGTAAAGATAATAATAATAAAATAACTGTAATAAATACTGCTCAGACAAATAAGGGAAGTCGTTCTAATGTTATACCTTCTCATCGTATATTAATTACAGTAGTAATAAAATTTAAAGACCCTAAAATAGATGAAGCTCCTGCTAAATGTAAAGAGAAAATAGCTAAATCTACTGATGGGCCAGAATGAGCTAGATTAGCAGATAAAGGTGGATATACTGTTCATCCTGTTCCTACCCCCTTTTCTACTAAAGCTGATGTTACAAGTAGAATTAAAGAAGGTGGAAGTAATCAAAATCTGAGATTATTAAGTCGTGGAAATGCTATATCTGGTGATCCTACTATAAGAGGAATTAATCAATTTCCGAAACCCCCAATTAAAATAGGTATAACTATGAAGAAAATTATAATTAGTCCATGAGCTGTAATAATGCAGTTATATAATTGATCATTATTTAAAAATGAGCCTGGTTGTGCTAATTCAATACGAATAATAATTCTTATTGCTGTTCCTACTATGGCTGCTCAAGCACCTAAGATTATATATAATGTACCAATGTCTTTATGATTTGTTGAATAAAATCAGCGCATAAATGATAAATAAAAATGGTGTATACATAAATCTTGTAATAATGACTAATAAGTAATAAATATTTATTTTATTAAATTTTATTAATTTTCTAAAAGGTCAAAATAAATTATAAGCTAATATTAAATAAAAATATAATGAAAAACAAGTTAATATTACCATAATTACTGCTAATAAAGGGCTTGTAATTAATAAAAATTTAATAATCATTAATTTAGGGCAAAAACCTGAGAGAGGAGGTAATCCGGCAAGAGATAATAATATTATTATTAATCTAATTTTTAGTGAATCTGGTAGTATTATAATATTTCTTCTATTACTAGGGCTTAAAGAAGAATTATATAACATAATAAAGAATACTGGTAAAGATATAACCAAATATATAAAAAAGTAATATATTGATATAATAGGTATATTATAAATTAAAGGGATTATAAATCAACCTATATGCCTGATAGAGGAATAAGCTAGGATTGCTTTAATGTTACTTTGATTATAACCAATAATACCTCCTAAAGCTGTATTTATTAAAGCTATAAATAATATAATAATTTTTATATTTTCTTGATTAATAATATTATAGATTAGTAGAAAGGCAGGAGCAATTTTTTGTCATGTTGCAAGAAGTATACTTCCTATTCAATTACATGCTTGTATAATAGGAGGAAATCAAAAATTTGCCGGGAATATTCCTAATTTTATTATTAAAGCAAATATTAATATTGAGTTTAATACATATATAAATTCTTGTTTATTAATTATTATAAAATATCTAGATAATAATATGATTGCTGAGGCAATAGCTTGAATTAAAAGATATTTTCTTGCTGCTTCACAGTTGCTAACATTATCAGAGCTTCTTAATACAGGAATAAAGCTTAATATATTAATTTCTAGTGCAATTCAAATATAAAATCAATTTCTAGCTGAAAGAGCTATTAAAGTTCCTAAAAATATTATAAATAGGGCTAAAATTATTGTGGGTGAAGATAAAATAACCAAATAAATCATAAGAAATTGATGGAATTGAACCATCTTAAATAAAGTTAGAAGCTTTTTTATAGTCCACTATTTCTAAGATAGTCAATTTAAAGCTCCCTCATAAAATTCATGAATTAATCCAATTATTAAAATTATTAAAATTATAATAAAAATTATTATGTGAATATTTGTTATAGAATATATTATAATAATTGGAAGGGGTATAAGTATTACAATTTCAATATCAAAAACGATAAAAATTACAGCAAGTAAAAAAAATCGTGTTGAAAATGGAATACGAGCTTGTATTTTAGGGTCAAAACCACACTCAAAAGGTGTAAGTTTATTTCGTTGAATACTCATGCGCATATATAATAAAACTGAAATTAAAAATACTATTACAGGTAAAATTAATGATAATATAAAGCATATTGTTATAATTAACATTAATCAGAAGTTTTAACTTTCTTTCGATTAAAAGTCGAATGCTATTATACAAGCTCTCTAATTAAGTACTAGAATTTACTCATATTTAACGACATCAATGTTATCCGTTATTCCGGCTTAGTACTTTATTTACATTAGTTGAATTAGATAACAAATAGGAAGTAAAATAATTAATATTCTAATTCTGAAAGGTAAAAATGATTTTCATGTAAGCATTATTAAACAATCATAACGTATACGTGGATAAGTTGCTCGAATTCAAATAAAAGTTGAAGCTAAAAATATAGTAATGAGAATTTGATATATAGATAAGAATTTAAAAATAGAAGAAATAAAAATTACTGTTGTAATTGTACTTATAAATAAGATATTACAGTATTCAGCTATAAAAATAAGAGCAAACCTTCTAGAACCGTATTCAATATTAAATCCTGAAACTAATTCTGATTCTCCCTCTGCAAAATCAAAAGGTGTTCGATTAGTTTCTGCTAAGGTAGTAATGAATCACAATATAGTTAGAGAGGGGATTATTAAAAAAAATATAGATTCTATATAATTAGCTATTATAGAAATATCCATAAATGTGGCTAAAATTAATGCAGATAATAAAATTATTGATATACTTACTTCATAAGAGATAGTTTGAGCTACTCCACGATATGCCCCTAATAAAGCATATTTAGAGTTTGATCTTCATCCTGCAATAAAGGTAGCATAAACATTTATAGCTGAAATACATAAAAAATATAAAATTCCATATTGAATTCAAAATGATGAATTTTGGTGGGGGTAAATACATCATAGTATTAAAGCTAAGAATAACCTAATTATAGGGGCCCCAATAAATAATGAAATATTTGCATTAATTTGAATTATTTGTTCCTTTAGAAATAACTTTATTGCATCAGCTAATGGTTGAGGTAGTCCAATAAAAATTACTTTATTAGGTCCTTTACGAATTTGAAAATAACCTAATAATTTACGTTCTAATAAAGTATAAAATGCTATAGCTATTAATGCTATTAATACTCTGATTGCAGCTCTAATAAATGGCCCAGGAAATGTTTCTATGTACATTAATATGAGATTATAAATCATATTTAGGGTTTAAACCTAATGCATTAATCTGCCATCATATTAAGTTATTAAATGAGTTGAACATTTATTAAAGACTTTCAAAATCTTTTGTTTCCGAAACAAATAACTGCTACTGATAAATATCTCTGGTTAAATGCAAATTAACTGTTCTAAATTAAACTAAGTTGCATAATGGGTGAAATTAATTCATATAATAATCCTAAATTATTTACATTTATCTGCCAACCCATTAAAAATTTTATTAATAATAACTATTATAGTATTATTTAGGTCCTTTCGTACTGAAAATAAATTTTTTAATTAAAGATAGAATCTAACCTGGCTTACGCCGGTCTGAACTCAGCTCATGTAGGATTTTATAGGTTGAACAAACCTTCATTTATGGCTTCTGCACCATAACGTTTTCCTAAGCCAACATCGAGGTGCCAAACATTTTTGTTAATAAGAACTCTAAAAAAATATTAGCCTGTTATCCCTATGGTAACTTAATTTAATGATCATTAAATGGATCAAATAAAGATATATAAATCGTTAAATTCTTAGGATGTTTAATATTCCTAGGTCGCCCCAACCAAACTATATTATAATTTAATTATAATTTAAGTAAAGCTCAATAGGGTCTTCTTGTCTTTTAATTTTATTTAAGTCTCTTCACTTAAAAGATAATTTTTATTTATATATTAGAGACAGTCTTTATTTCGTTAACCCCTTCATTCTAGTCTACAATTAATAGACAAATTATTATGCTACCTTTGCACGGTTAGGATACCGCGGCCATTCAAAATTCATTGGGCAGGGTATACTTTTAATATTTACTAAAAGAAATGTTTTTGTTAAACAGTCGAAATAAAATTTGCCGAGTTCCTTTAATATATTTAATGTAATACTTATATTTACAAATTTAAAAATAAATTTAATTTATTATATTATCTATCTATATTTATCATTTTTTAGTTATTTATATTAAATAAAATATTACGGTAAAGTACTGAAAGATGGCTGTTATTAAGCCCACTAAAGTTAATTTCTATTTTATTTTAATTGAGTAATTAATAAAACTTATCTTTTATTAATTTATAATCTAATTTTAGATATTCTAATTTATAGTGTTTAATAGAAACCAGCTATTTTCTTATGCGATAGGTATGTAGCCTCTGAATACTAATTTTTAGAAAATACTGAAACATTTATCTATGGGTTCTTAACAATTAATATTCAGCTCATAAAGAATTCGGGATTTTATTTAATATTAAATCTTGTAAACTCCTTATGCACAAGGTATGAATAAATCTACTTTTATAATTATTTTTTCCTTTGCAGTACTAAGAATTTTAATTTTTATTCTTAAAATTTAATAAAATTTAATAAGATTTATTTTTATTAATTCAGATTAAATAAATATTTTCTTCTTAGTGTAAATAAGAGGCATTTTAATATATGCTATAATCTGACAAATGCAACTTCCGTTACATTTACTATGTTACGACTTATCCCTGTTAAGGAGTGACGGGCGATTTGTACATGTCTTAGTGTTAAATTCATTAAAATTTTATTTTAATTACTATTAAGTCCACCTTCAAAACATAGTTTATTATATTTATCCGTATATCTATTAATATTGTAACCCATTATCTTCCTAATTATAAGCTGCACTTTGACCTGACATTAAATTTAAAATTAAATTTTTTGCATACACTCATGAAGGTATACTTATGACGGCAGTACACTAACTGAATTTCAAAATTAGGTTGGACATTCGTGGATTATCGTTTATGAAACAGGTTCCCCTAATAAAATAAGACACCGCCAAATTCTTTGGTTTTTAAACTATTGTTCGTATTTTCCAACTTTTAAAATAGGTTATAAATAAAAGGGTATCTAATCCTTGTTTTAGTTTATAATTTATTTATGATATATAAGATTCAGTATGTGTCATAATTAGACTTATTAGTAATTTTATTATATCTATAAAAGTTTTTTTTATTATATGTCCATCGTCTAACCGCGGCTGCTGGCACGAATTTGGCCGACATTATATTATATTTACCAGTTCATACTTTTATATATTGATTAGTTTTAACCATTGTAATTAACTATATTATTCATTAATGTAATATAATCTATAATTTACTTTTAGTTTATTTTTACATAAGGTATAAAATAAAATTTAATAAATTAGTTAGAATCAAACTAATAGTAAGAGAATTAATCATTTTCGGGTCATGAGCCCACTAGCTTCAATTTAGCTTATCTTACTAAAAGGTAATTATTAGAATACTTTTAAATCTGCAATTTAATGTTGTTTTTCAACTATACCTTTAAATGATTAATTCTGGTTTAATAATTAAGGCTACAATTGGGAAAATATGATATAGAAGAAGAGAATAATCTTTACAATTTATGTTAGGATATACACTTACAAAATTATTTGAATTAGCATGATTAATTGATGTATATATGTATATAGAATACCCAGCAGTTAAAAATCTAATTAAACCTAAAAAAAGTATATTAATAAAAGAAACAGATGAAATAGATGTAATTAATATAATCTCTCTTATTAAGTTGATAGATGGAGGTGCAGCTATGTTTGCAATAGCAAATATAAATCATCATATTGAAATAACAGGTGAAAAAATAATACAACCTTTAGATAAATAAATCCTTCGTCTATTAATGTATTCATAATTTATATTTGCAAGAATGAATAAAGCGGATGAACTAAATCCATGAGCAATTATTATAGCTAAAGATCCTATTATTCCTCATTTTGTTCCAGTTATGCAACCTGCAATTAATAGTCCTATATGAGCTACAGATGAATAAGCAATTAAAGATTTTAAGTCTGCTTGTCGTAAACAAATAATTCTAGTAATTATTCCTCCAACTAAAGATAATCTAATAATATAGGGAGAAATAAATTTATTTAATGATGGGAAAATATAAGATATTCGATATAATCCATACCCCCCTAATTTTAAAAGAATTGCTGCTAATACTATTGAACCTGCTACTGGTGCTTCAACATGAGCTTTTGGCAATCATAAATGTGTTACAAATATAGGTAATTTTACTAAGAACCCAATAATACATAATAATCAAATATATTTATTAGAAAAAGGAAAAATAAATTTATTAAATAAAGTAAAATTTATATTATCAGAATAAAATATAATTATTAATAAACATACTAATATGGGTAAGGATGCTAATACTGTGTATAAAATTAAATATATTCCAGCTTGTAAACGTTCTGGTTGATATCCTCATTTTATAATTAAAATTGCAGTAGGAATTAGAGAAGCTTCAAATCAAATATAAAATATAAGTATATTAGAAGACATAAAAGATAGTAATAAAATTATATTTAATATGATTACATATAATCTAAATTTATAATATTCATTATAATTCAGCTTAATTTTTATTCTAGCTAAAAATATTATTCCTGTAATTCATATAGTTAAAGCAATAAGAGGCATAGATAATTTATCTATTATAGATCATTTAGTAATTATTAATAATGAATCATATGAGATGTATGGTAAAAATATAAATGTTATTAATAAAAAAAGAAAAATTATTCTAGATCAATTAGTAAATTTTTTACATATTAATATTATAATAAATAAAGGTATTAAAATTTTTAGCATTTTCTTAGTGAAATGTTTTTAATTATATCATTGCCAAAAAATCGTACTATTATAGATAATAATGTTAAACCTAATCTTGCCTCACAAGCACCTAGGGTTAAAATAATAACTCTTATTATAGATGGGTTTATATTGAAAATTATAAATATAACACATAAAAATAATAGTATTGATAATATAATTACTTCTAAACATAATAAAATTAATAAAAAATAATTTTTGTATAAAATTAAGTTTAAAATTGCAATTATTGGGATAATAGCTACAGTAATTATTAAGTATCTCATAGAACTAGGGTAGAACCTCTCTTTGGCTTACAAGACCAATGCTTTATAAGCTTCTAATTCTCAGATAACATAATAATGATTTCTGACACCCAAAGTCAGTATTTTACTTAAATTATTATCTGATATGATATTTAATATATTTTTAACATGAAAAGTTAATGTGTTTTTTACACTACATATAAATATTCAGGAGGTTTACCTATTATATCATCTTCAATGATATGATTTTATTTAATCTACCCGAATAATTTATAATAAAAAGTATAATTATAAATATAATAAAAGATATTAATAAATAATTTAATATTATACCTTTATTATAAATTAATATTATATTAGATGATTTTATTATTAATTTCCTTATGCCTAGGCCCCCTATAATTTCTAATCAAGATTGATCTAATAACTCTAAATAGTATTTAGAAGTTTTTATATATATATTTATTGTAAACTGAGTTGAAAGAGGTGTTATATACCACATGTAAGCTAAAAAATTTCTTAATATCTCTCTTAAGGTTTTATTTATTTTACTTCAATATCATGAGATGACTCTTCCTAGTAAAATAATCAATAAAGGCATTTTTATAATTATTGGATTAATTATTATAATATCATCAATTATAGGATATATTCACCATAAAAATAATCCTGATATAATTGATGGAATACTTAATAATAATATAGGTATAATTACATTTTCTGTTTCAACTAATTTATAAAAGGGAGAACTTCTTATAGGAGACCACATAACATATAATCTGAAACGAATTCTGTAAAAAGAAGTAATTCCTAAAGATAAATATAAAAGTATTACAGTTAATATACTATTGAAGTTATATATAGATATTTCAATAATTATATCTTTTGTATAAAATGCAGCTAAAAATGGAAAACCTATTATAGCTAAATTAGCTACTATTACACAAGAAGTGGTTATTGGTATTTGATTTACAAGATTTCCCATTCATCGTAAATCTTGTCTATGTATATGACTATTAATTATTACTCCTGCACAAACAAATAATAAGGCTTTAAATATAGCGTGAACAACTATATGAAAGTATGCTAATAATGGTAAATTAAATCCAATTGCTCTTATCATTAATCCTAATTGACTTAATGTTGATAAAGCAATAATTTTTTTTATATCTGATTCAATAGTTGCTGCAAGACCTGCTATCGTTATAGTTATTATAGAAATAAATAGTAACGAAATATTAAACCATTCAAATTTTGATAGGAATGGATAAAATCGTAATAATAAAAAAACCCCAGCTGTTACTAATGTAGATGAGTGAACTAGTGCCGAAACAGGAGTAGGAGCTGCTATAGCTGCAGGTAACCAGCTTCTGAATGGCATTTGAGCTCTTTTAGTTATAGCAGCTAATATAATTATAAACACTTGGATATAAGATACTTCTGTATTAACTCACATATTTATAATATTTCAGTGTCCCTGATTTAATGTTAAAGCAATAGATAGTAGAATTATAACATCACCAATTCGATTAGTTATAATAGTAATTATTCCTGCAGCCAAAGATTTGGCATTTTGATAATAAATGACTAATACAAATGATACAATACCTAAGCCATCTCAACCTAATAATAAAACTACTAAATTAGGAATATAAATTAATAAATTTATAGATAATACAAATAATAAGACTAAAATTGTAAAACGATCAATAAACTTATCATCCTTTATATATAAATTAGAGAAGTTTAATACATTACCTGAAATAAATAAAACTGCAGAAGAAAATAAGGTTCCTTTTAAATCTAGAATTAATGTTAAATATAAAGATGATAAATTTATACTAATTAATTCTCATTCTAAGATAACTAATTTATTAATATATATTAATCAAATAGAAATCATAAATGTAGTAAAGGATATAATCAATATAAGGCGTGGACTATATTTGTTAATTAATTTAAATCTCATGAATTAAGACATCAAAGTATTATTGAGACCACAACTCAAAAGTTTATATGGTTTAACCTACTTAATTAATTTTTTTTTTTTGCTTTAATTGTTATGTAGTATAAATTTCGTGATGGTATTTAATGGGCTTCCGAAAATTTTTCCACTACTAGAAATAGGATAAATTTAAAAATTTATTAGGATATTTATAGTATCTTTTTATAATTTTAAAAATTTTTTGGAGCATCTCCGACAAGAGCACTTTTCATTTTTGGAACTCTAAAACGTCTAATAAATTTCCAAAAAAAAGCTAAAAATAGGGGGGGGGGGGGGGGCTTTTCCTAAAATACCCCCCCTTTAAGCCCAAACCCACA